TGCTCAATCGAATGCTAACTTCCATTTATTTCTTATGGAATTAACCGATCAACTTGCTATCGGATCTTTCTTTTCGATTCAGTACTTTTCAAAAAAGAATTTCGACATATTTATTATGATTTATGATTATGATAAGCAATCCCACTACTTCTAATCCTGTGGTTTCTACACTTGAAGAACAAAACCTAGGGCGTATCACTCAAATTATTGGCCCAGTACTGGATGTCATTTTTCCACCGGGCAAGATGCCTAATATTTATAATGCTTTGGTAATTAAAGGTCGAGATACTGTCGGTCAGCAAATTAATGTAACTTGTGAAGTACAACAATTATTAGGAAATAATCGAGTGAGAACTGTAGCTATGAGTGCTACAGATGGTCTGATGAGAGGAATGAAAGTGATTAACACGGGAGCTCCTCTAAGTGTTCCAGTCGGGGGAGCTACTCTCGGACGAATTTTCAACGTTCTTGGGGAGCCCGTTGATAATTTAGGTCCTGTCGATACTCGCACAACATCTCCTATTCATAGATCTGCACCCGCCTTCATACAGTTAGATACGAAATTATCAATCTTTGAAACAGGGATTAAAGTGGTAGATCTTTTAGCTCCCTATCGCCGTGGAGGAAAAATCGGACTATTTGGGGGAGCTGGAGTGGGTAAAACAGTACTCATCATGGAATTGATCAACAACATTGCCAAAGCTCACGGAGGCGTATCTGTATTTGGCGGAGTAGGTGAACGTACTCGTGAAGGAAATGATCTCTACATGGAAATGAAAGAATCCGGGGTTATTAATGAAAAAAATCTTGCAGAATCAAAAGTGGCTCTAGTCTATGGTCAAATGAATGAACCGCCAGGAGCTCGTATGAGAGTTGGCTTGACTGCCCTAACCATGGCGGAATACTTTAGGGATGTTAATGAGCAAGACGTACTTCTATTCATCGACAATATATTTCGTTTCGTTCAAGCAGGGTCCGAAGTCTCTGCCTTATTAGGTAGAATGCCTTCTGCAGTGGGTTATCAACCTACCCTTAGTACGGAAATGGGTTCTTTGCAAGAAAGAATTACTTCTACTAAAGAAGGATCCATAACATCGATCCAAGCAGTTTATGTACCTGCGGATGATTTGACCGACCCTGCTCCTGCCACGACATTTGCACATTTAGATGCTACTACCGTATTATCAAGAGGATTAGCTGCCAAAGGTATTTATCCAGCAGTAGATCCCTTGGATTCAACGTCAACTATGTTACAACCTCGGATCGTTGGTGAGGAACATTATGAAACTGCGCAAAGGGTTAAGCAAACTTTACAACGTTACAAAGAACTTCAGGACATTATAGCTATCCTTGGGTTGGACGAATTATCCGAAGAAGATCGTTTAACTGTAGCAAGAGCACGCAAAATTGAGCGTTTCTTATCACAACCCTTCTTTGTGGCAGAAGTCTTTACTGGTTCTCCAGGGAAATATGTTGGTCTCGCAGAAACAATTCGGGGGTTTAAATTCATCCTTTCCGGAGAATTAGACGGTCTTCCCGAGCAGGCCTTTTATTTGGTGGGTAACATCGATGAAGCTACCGCGAAAGCTATGAACTTAGAAGAGGAGAACAAATTGAAAAAATGACCTTAAATCTTTGTGTACTGACTCCTAATCGAATGATTTGGAATTCCGAAGTGAAAGAGATTATTTTATCTACTAATAGTGGACAAATTGGGATATTACCAAACCATGCCCCCATTGCCACGGCTGTAGATATAGGTCTTTTGAGAATACGGCTAAACGACCGATGGTTAACGGTGGCTCTTATGGGCGGTTTTGCTAGAATAAGTAATAATCAGATCACCATTTTAGGAAATGGTGCGGAAATTAGTACTGACATTGATCCACAAGAAGCTCAACAAACTCTTGAAATAGCTGAAGCTAACTTGAGTAGAGCTGAGGGTAAGAGACAAGAAATTGAGGCAAATCTAGCTCTCAGACGAGCTAGGACACGAGTAGAAGCTGTCAAAGCGATTTCCTATTAGTAGTTAATATTAATACATTCAATCAAAATTCTTTAATATATTCTTTAATATATTATTATATTTAATATATTATTATATATTACATATTACACACTATATCTTGATTCCACAAATTGAACACAATGAAGTCTAATTTGATTAATCTGATGATAGAACGAAAAAGAAAAAAAGAGGATGGGTAGAAAAACTTATTAGATACCATGGAATCCGGTATCTAATAAGTTCTACCTACTATTGGATTTGAACCAATGACTCCCGCCGTATGAAAGCAATACTCTAACCACTGGGTTAAGTAGGTTATTTATCATCACAAAAAAGGGTCTCCATCACTTCGATGGATTATAGGTAAAATATGTTTTCTAAGCAATATCAATCTTTTACCAGTGTAAACATAAACGGATCAGAAAGTTATCATGTGGGATTATGGGATACCCTTCTTGACAAGATTGACAAGAAATTGTCTCTATGTTAAAATGGTTATGACAAGGGCTATAGCTCAGTTAGGTAGAGCACCTCGTTTACACGTGCGCCAATGTTTTTCAAGGGAGCCTTTTATACAATTATACAATGACCATAATTGATAGTTTTGAGAAGTCGATGTCTTACTCCGTATATTCGAGAGAACAAGAGAAAAATAGCCTGACAAAGTTGGTTTGACCCGGTTCAGGTGCGAATTCCGGTGCCAAATCAAATAGAACCTGCCATTGTAAGGTAAATGCCCAGTCCATTTAATGCCAGGCATAATGAGTATAAGGATCTCAAAAGAACCTCTTTTCGTCCTATGAGCTTTTAGGTGTATGAAGTCTCATATTTTAATCTTGCAGCGGAGCGATAGAGACTACATTTCACTTAGGTTGATCTAGGCCGAAGGCAGACCTAAATAAAGGTCACCCTTCTTTGAAACACTTTGGTATTGCTCCTAGATCAGGATACAAATAATGAATCAGAGCACATGGAGCCATCTCATTCTCTTCTTCTAAAGAAAAATATGGTGAATTAACTGATCTTTACATCAGTTGATGAAAGAGCCCAATGCAACAAAATGCATGTTGGGTCTTTGAAAAAGTTCGAATCATTTCGATAATAATCAGTTTTATCTTTTTTACCGAGAAGGTCTACGGTTCGAGTCCGTATAGCCCTAATACATTCCATTTTGATTTTGTTTTGTATAGAAATTTGAGTAGTAGTAGGAACAAGAAAATAAACACAATAATTCATTCCAACGGACCCAATTGGTATTTGTCAAATCTCGGATAAAATACCCATCTCTCTCCATCCACTTTCATGAATGAATTACATATGATATTTTTATTATTCTTTTTTGAATTGTTTTTCATTGAATTTGTAATTCATTTATTGAATTCTGAATTATTAAATTTCTTTAATTTCTTCTTTACTATAATTTACTATAAGATAATGGATTCTTTACTTTTACTTTTTATTTCTAAGATAGAAGATCAATATGAAATAGAAAAAATATACAAGATATACATAAGATAATAAGTCTAAACTAAGTATAAGAGCGTGCTATGTCTACACCTCACATATAGAAATAGAATCAAAAGTGTAATCAAAAGGAGAAAAAAAAAAGAAAAGATAGAAGTGGGATGACATTAGATGAATCTTGAAACAAGGTATGTCCTTAGGCCTATTCCACATTCATAGGAGTACTTTTATGTTTCTGCTTCACGAATATGATATCTTCTGGTCATTCCTAATAATATCAAGCATTATTCCTATCTTGGCATTTGTCATTTCGGGGATTTTAGCCCCGATTAGGGAAGGTCCAGAAAAGCTTTCTAGTTATAAATCAGGTATAGAACCTATGGGGGATGCTTGGGTACAATTCCGAATTCGCTATTACATGTTTGCTCTAGTTTTTGATGTTGAAACGGTCTTTCTTTATCCATGGGCAATGAGCTTTGATGTATTGGGTGTATCTGTCTTTATAGAAGTTTTCATTTTTGTGCTTATCCCAATTGTGGGTTCAGTTTATGCATGGCGAAAAGGAGCGTTGGAATGGTCTTAACTGAATATTTCGACAATCAAAAGAAAAGGGAAAGAAAGGATGACATTGAAACAGTTATGAATTTGGTCGAGTTTCCATTACTTAACCAAACAACTCCCAATTCAATTATTTCAACTACATCAAAGGATCTCTCGAATTGGTCAAGACTTTCCAGTTTATGGCCACTTCTCTATGGTACCAGTTGTTGTTTCATCGAATTTGCTTCATTAATAGGCTCGCGGTTCGACTTTGATCATTATGGGTTGGTCCCAAGATCAAGCCCAAGGCAAGCAGACCTCATTTTAACAGCCGGAACAGTAACAATGAAAATGGTTCCCTCTTTAGTAAGATTATATGAGCAAATGCCTGAACCAAAATATGTCATTGCTATGGGAGCTTGTACTATTACAGGAGGGATGCTCAGTACTGATTCTTATAGTACTGTTCGCGGAGTCGATAAGCTAATTCCTGTGGATGTCTATTTGCCAGGTTGTCCACCTAAGCCAGAGGAAATTATATATGCTATAACGAAACTTTGTAAGAAAATATCCCGAAAAATATTTAAAGATAGAACTGTGTATCAACAGGAGAATCGATGTTTTACTACTAATCACAAGTTTTACCTTCGACGCAGTACTCATACTGGAAATTACGATCAAGAATTACTCTATCAATCACCATCTACTTCAGAGATACCTTTTGGATTTGAAAAAGATTTCAAATCCAAAAGGTCAGTATCTTCCTACGAATTAGTGAATAAGGCAGGGTTTTCTTGTGCAGAATAAGAAACAGCGGGTCAATCATTAAGATGAAAAATTTTATTGTCAATATGAAATATTCATACAAATAAAAATGCGGGAGAGATGAAGAAGATGCAGGTTCATTTATCTGATTGGCTAGTAAAGCATGAGCTAATTCATAGATCTTTAGGCTTTGATTGTCGAGGAATAGAGACTTTACAAATAAAAATCGAGGATTGGGATTCCATTGCTGTCATTTCCATATGTATATGGTTACAATTCTTTACGCTCCCAGTGTGCCTATGATGTAGCACCAGGCGGATTTTTAGCTAGTGTATATCACCTTACGAAGATACGATATGGTATAGATAAACCAGAAGAGGTATGCATAAAAGTATTTGCTCCCAGGAGTAATCCTCAATCCCGTCAGTTTTCTGGATTTGGAGAAGTGATGATTTTCAGGAACGGGAATCTTATGATATGTTGGGAATTTCTTATGAGAACCATCCTCGCCTTAAACGTATCTTGATGCCTGAAAGTTGGATAGGCTGGCCTTTACGTAAAGACTATATTACGCCCAATTTCTATGAGATTCAAGATGCTCATAGATTTAAATTCAAATGAAATCTGGAGTCGTGTCGTATAAGTAAAAAAGCGGTTTTTTCTCATTCAATGAGCATCTTTTGGTATTTCTCTTCTAGATGAAAAAGAGTAACTGGACTTTCATTCGTATTGTGGAGGGGCTCAAATAAAAAAAGAAAAAGAGGTTCTCATTGTTATTCCCCAATTGGGAAGATATCATATAATATACATTTCGTATGAGCAGATCCTGTCCTTCCACTCTTTGATTGAATTCTTTTAGCTCATTTTTTTTTAGCTATTAGCTATTAAATTTGAGATATATACAAAAATTGAACATACTTTTGTAATAAGAAAAGTATGAACAGAGAGTAAAAAAATACAAATGAAAAAGAAAGTAAAGAATATCTATTCCGATCCGTCTCAATGAATTAATTTCATTTGTATGAGGTATGAATATCTATCTGATACATTATTAACGTGTCAGGAACCAGATTTGAACTGGTGACACAAGGATTTTCAGTCCTCTGCTCTACCAACTGAGCTATCCCGACCATTTCCCGTGCATCATCTTAGCAGAATACTTATATCTATGTCAATGAATTTCTTAGATCTTCAAAAAGAAGACTTTCTTTGTTTGTAAATGTAAGTAAAAAAATATGGACTATAAATAATTCAATAACGGAGATTCCTTGAACATATATGTTCATATTGTATTATACAAAACAAATGAGATTGGGTTGGAAAAAGATACGAAGATTTCTATTCGGATCCATTTGTGAAAGAACAGAGTGAATGAAATGAGAAAGATATTTCAGTTTGTTTAAACTGAGCTCCACTGATGAAAAAAAAGAAAGAGGATGGGGATAAATAAAAAGTGAGGAAGTAAAATGGGCTTTTTATTGGGGATAGAGGGACTTGAACCCTCACGATTTAAAAATTCGACGGATTTTCCTCTTACTATAAATTTCATTTTAGTCGGTATCGACATGTAAAATGGGACTCTCTCTTTATTCTCGTCCGATTAATCTTCTAAAGATCTATCAAACTCTGGAATGAATCATTTGATCACTGAATATTCGAATTCGATTCTTTTTTCAACTTCAATTAGAATTGATTCACAATAACTCTTCAATTTTTCATATCTTTTTTGATCTCTATTATTCTAATTATTATTAGAATTAATAGAATAATAGAAAGAGAGGGTTTCTATAGATCCTTATCTCATACTATTACTCATATTAATAGTAATCTAAATATGAAAGAAATAGAATATAGAATGAATATATATATATATGCTAAAATATAGAATCTAAAGAAAGAGAAGATTTCTATTTTCATATCTCATATATAGAGATACAGAATAGGATTCAATCTCAGATTTGTGTTGTGATTAATCGTTTGCTATGTCAATATGTATACGTACGTATTAGGTATATAAAGTTATCCTTTCTTTCATTTCAATAGAAGGATTTTCACTACTAACGTAACGTAGTCAATTTCATCCGTTAGAACAGCTTCCATTGAGTCTCTGCACCTATCCCTTCTTATTCTCATTTTCCATCGTTTTTTCTCTCAAAACAAAGATTTGGCTCAGGATTGCCCATTTTTAGTTCCAGGGTTTCTCTGAATTTGGAAGTTACCACTTAGCAGGTTTCCATACCAAGGCTCAATCCAATCAAGTCCGTAGCGTCTACCAATTTCGCCATATCCCCCCTTTCCTTTGAGACAAGGATCCAGTTGGAATTCCATCCAACTCTTTCATTTATCTTGACACTATTTAATTAATTAGTATATATCGTAAGTATTAGTATATATCGTAAGTATATATCGTAGTATATATCGAAAAAGTGTATGCTGCTATTTTCTTTTTTTGCCCACCCTCTATTCTATATTCTATCATTTCATCTCTATTGGATGAACCTTATTTGTTTCAATACGAAATGATTTTATCATTGATGTATCCGCAATTCAATATGGATAGATCTCTACCACATATATATATATATATGTATATATGCCTTTCCTCCTCCTTCATTTTTACAGTGCAGCTTGGAGTAGCGGAACGGTCGATATTCATCTTTTTTTTTTTTTCATTTCAAAATATAAAAATAGAATCTCATTGATATATTGAGATTCTATTTTCATATATATGAATATGGAATAGAATCTAAAATATATGAAAATATATAACATATAACTAATATAACTAAAAAAGAGAATAAATTTAAATAAGAAATAAATGAAATAAAAAAAGAAGAAGAATCACTAGGTAATAACTAAGATCCGATAGTTTCCTATATTCCTATACACTATTGCTCTTATATCCGCCCGCTTAGCTCAGAGGTTAGAGCATCGCATTTGTAATGCGATGGTCATCGGTTCGATTCCGATAGCCGGCTCTTTTTCTTTATCGATTTTTTTCTTTTCATGATTGAAAATCTCTACTCTCGCTTTCTCTAAATGTCGAGTCACCGATCTATTATGTCATGGTAACTTGCAGCTATAGCTATGAATAAAAAAGTTGACTAGATCAATTAGATTTCTACATAAGAAATTGGAAAACGTAACCTTCGTTTGAATTTCCTATGTATATATATATATAGGAAATCTAAATATTAATAATATTTATTTTATTCTGTTTTGTAGGACTTTAGTAGGACTTTAGTAAATTGAGTTTTGCTTTGCTGGTCCTTTAGTTCAGTCTGAATTTATATCTTTTTGTCAAATGAAAGCTAATCAAAAAGGAGCCTTTATATGTCTCGTTACCGAGGACCTCGTTTCAAAAAAATACGCCGGCTGGGAGCTTTACCGGGACTAACTAGTAAAAGACCCAGATCCAGAAGTGATCTTCAAACCCAATTGCGCTCTGGAAAAAGATCACAATATCGTATTCGTTTAGAAGAGAAACAGAAATTGCGTTTTCATTATGGTCTGACAGAGCGACAATTACTGAAATATGTGCATATTGCTGGAAAAGCCAAAGGGTCAACAGGCCAGGTTTTACTACAACTACTTGAGATGCGTTTGGATAACATCCTTTTTCGATTAGGTATGGCTTCGACCATTCCTGGAGCCAGACAATTAGTTAACCATAGACACATCTTAGTGAATGGTCGTATAGTGGATATACCAAGTTATCGTTGCAAACCCCGAGATATTCTTACTACGAAGGATAAAGAAAGATCGAAAGCTCTGATTCAAAATTATCTTGTTTCATCCCCCTACGGGGAATTGCCAAACCATTTGACTATTGACTCCTTACAATATAAAGGATTTGTAAATCAAATAATAGATAGTAAATGGACCGGTCTTAAAATAAATGAGTTGTTGGTCGTAGAATATTATTCCCGTCAGACTTGATTCTAACGAAAATACAAAAGCAAGGTTCATAACAATTGGGACTCCTTTCGCTGAAGTAAATAGAGTACCTTGTGCCCTGTCTCATTCACGTATTAAAAAAGGATCGGCAATAGGATTTTTTTTATTCTTTTCAATAGATTTCTATTTGTATTTCTTTTACCTATCACAGGGATTAATTAGGGATAGAGAATGTCTATGAAATAAGGGTCTTACCGTGAGAATAATGATATCAATTCTTATTTTATTTGATACATTGTAGTCGGTAACATTGATGAATGAAAAGAAACGGAAAGAGAGGGATTCGAACCCTCGGTAAACAACAGTCTACATAGCAGTTCCAATGCTACGCCTTGAACCACTCGGCCATCTCTCCTACAGAATGTTATTCTTGACCAAAAGCCAAATGAATAGCGAGTCCTTCATCTTAATTGTAGTACATGTATGACGATCCGATGGTTCCATAAGAAGAAATCTTTTTTTTCCAATTTCCTATTTATCAACAACAACTTCTTTCATCAGCTAACCCATGGAATTCATGAATCGTCCGATGAATCTTTCTATTTCAATTGTATGGTGTGGCACATACACGTTATGCAAACAAAAAGGATGGTTTTTTATTTGAATTTGATTTTATCATGGAATTATTATTCTATTCTTTTCCTTTTTGAATCATAACCAAATCAAAGATTCTCGAGTTAGAAAAATACATAGGAAATTTGGTTATTAAACTTAGATGAAATAGTAATAGTCATTGGTAGATTACGAAATTTGAATGAAATTGAATCTGATTCAACTATTTCATTTCATCTTTGTTCAAAAAGGTGACACCGCATCTTTTCCAATTAGTCTGTTTTTATGTTATTTTGTACTGTACAATTCCTTTTTTTGTGGGATCGTTTTCCCCGAAGGGGGATGAGAATAATTATAGAATGAATTGCTAATTATGCCTAGATCTCGAATCAATGGAAATTTTATTGATAAGACCTCTTCAATTGTAGCCAATATCTTATTACGAATAATTCCGACAACTTCAGGAGAAAAAAAGGCATTTACCTATTACAGAGATGGTGCGATTTGATCTTTTCTTGTTTTTTTTACCTCTCAGTTTTACGAGAAAAAGAACGTAGTTAGGAATAGAAAAAAACAAATTAGTGAAAGAAACCTACGCTTGGTGAAGGTGAAGTTTAGAGATAGAGCAATTCCTTCTGTCGTGTATCCTCGATTGATGCAGCCTTAGATGCTTCAATTATCGATTTTAGTATTAAGCGAAAGGTTACATCTATA